TTAAAAGAAGATAAACCGCAGTTTCAAGAAATTATATTTTCTACCAAGACATTCACCGAGGAAGCAGAAGATATTTTGAAAAAAGCTATTCAAAAACAGGTGGAGCTTCAGTAACACGCAGCATAAAAAAATTGATCACTCTTATTAATAATCAAGCGTCTCGGATTCAAATCATTCAAAATATCGTTCTTAATATCAAAATCTAAAAAAATATATGGAAAAATTGCGTCCAATAGGATTTGAACCTATACCAAAGGTTTAGAAGACCTCTGTCCTATCCATTAGACAATGGACGCTTTTCATTGTGATTTTTCATATTTTGACTGTCCTGTCTCTTGTTTGAAAAAACAAGAATATAATAATAGGATTTTTGTCAGATAATTTTTGAAATTGTATATTCAATGATGAATGATGGATTTATTAATATAAAAATCATCGACTAGATAATAGAGGATATAGAGCGGGTAGCGGGAATCGAACCCGCATCGTTAGCTTGGAAGGCTAGGGGTTATAGTCGACGTCAATTCAGCATTTTTAACGTCTCTAATTCAAAACCGAACATGAAACTTTGGTTTCATTCGGCTCCTTTATGGAAGATGGAAAAATTCCTAGATCTAAGATAAGATATGAATCAACTTAAAAAAAATCTACCCATACCATCTATGTCAGCTTTTTGTCTCAATACATTCAAAATGACTCGCTTTCTAGATGATCCCTCTAGAAGAAGGCGATTATAAAAATCTTTCTAGTTACTTCGTTCTCTATTTCTATTTGTTTGAAAGGATCCGAAAAGGAAAAAGATTTTGTTTCCACCGAGCTAAAATAATATGGCGATGGCTCTAGTAAACTAAAGTCATCATTTAATAGCTATTTTGCTTCAATTTTGTCTCTACAAATCAAAACAAAAGTTGAAGATTTAGTTACGATTATAAATCTACTTTTATATCTTCATCCATGGACCCTTTACTCATACTCAGTCAATTGGAAGTATTGATCCAATTTAAAAATTTTGTTCCGCAATTTCATAATCCAATCTTTCAATTTTTAGGTGATCCTTGGATATAAATCGCGAAAATTTCGATTTTTCCCCGAATGTGTTATTGAGAGGTAACGGATTAAATCCCCTTAAGAAATAAAGTTTTTGGTCGGAATATGAATTAAACCGAAATACCCCTTAACTATTAAGGGGGTTAATAGAACGAATCACACTTTTACCACTAAACTATACCCGCTACAATGCCATTATTATATACAAAAGGGCCTTTTGTCGAACAGGGGAATTGGGCGTAATCAAAGCAAGATAGGATCAAAAAAAAAATCATTAAAATTAGAGTGATAACGTTTTGCATGGGGGTTTTCAATTTTATGAGATTCGGAGAAGAGGGCTTATTTAAATAACTAAATACCAAGTTCTATCCTTTCTTTTGCTGTAAGAGTGTTGCTAGATACGGCTCACCAAAATCGCTCAAATCATAACATAAAAATGCATTGTGTAAGCTTTCATTTTATTTATTCCAGAAAGGCAGTCAAGTAACTAAAAAAGAACGAAAAAATAATACGAAACGGTACTTTTATATAAGAAGTTATATTTTATATAATAAGTTATATAAAGTTATCTAGTAAGTATGGAAATAGTCCTTCTTCTTTTTGGTCTTGCTTTAATATATTAATATATATTGTCAGCATTTTTGTTTTCAAATCAGATAAATTTAGCTAGAATTCGCTGGAACAAAAAAGGGCCCGGCTGGGTAGTGACCGGGCCGGGCCGTGTAAAAAGGCCCTTCGAAGAAAATCAAAGCAAGGAGGTCCTCTTTCTTTATCTTTCTATTTATTTTTCTTTGTATTAGATCTTTTGAGTCTTTACTTTATCTAAACGGAATTGATAATAAAAGTTTTACATATCTATATAATAAACATAAAGAAGGAGAAAGAAAGACTTTTTTGAATCCTTACTTCATGTGGAATGTAACATATTCATAATTATAATTATCTTTTTCAATTGGGAGAGATGGCTGAGTGGACGAAAGCGGCGGATTGCTAATCCGTTGTACGAGTTATTCGTACCGAGGGTTCGAATCCCTCTCTTTCCGTTTTCGTCGATGACTTGATATTTTCGTTTTATTTCAAATTTCGCAAACCCTTTTTCCTAGTTAAACGTGTGGAATAGATAAAAAATACTAAAAAAATGAAAAAATCAAGCTAGAAAAACAAAAAAAAAACCTTTTATTTTATTATTTTTATTATTCTTCACGTCTAGGATTACGCCCTGGGTCATTAGATAGGAATCCAAAGATGAAGAGAGAAACAAAGAATATTACTACTGTGTAAACGAAAAGTTTGAGAGTAAGCATTACACAATCTCCAAGAGCATTTTTTGTAAAAAAAAAAAAACAAGAAAAGAGAATAGATCGTCCGTTTTTATACCACATATTATATTCTATTTTGACACCAAGAAATGAAGTCCTTTCTAGAACTAGAAAATAATTGTAATAAATTCAAATTCATTTGTAATAAGAGTCTTTGATTCCTCAAAATGACTTTCATGCCCACAATTAGATAATTAGATATTGGTGGGGGCCCTAACCCGATATAAAATATAAATAGGGCCTTTCACTGGAAAAAGGGTCAGAATGGGGAAATGTGTCGAGCCGGATTTGATTTCTCGCGGCTATCCAAGAATTTCAATGTTTGAATCGAAGGTTGATACTGTTAAAGACTTATTTGATCTTATCAATTGTTATAATTTTTTTCGAAGAAATCATGAATTTTCTAGGATAGTATTAAGTATTTTATCGAAAACTTACAGCAGCTTGCCAAACAAAGGCTAAAAGAAAAAAGAACACGGGTATGACTGGCATAACATCTACGATTGGAGTCAAAAAAGCATAGGCCTCGGGCAATTTGGCGAAGAAAAGAGTACTCGTATAAAGGGCAGAATTAAGACAGATACAGATCAAACTAAAGATATTAAGCATAACAGACATTTTGTTCTTGGAGATAATTGAAATTTGATTGAGTTCTTGCGATAAGGAAAAATGAAGAAAGTAAGGTAGACAAAAAAATCCTTCTTTTTATTTGGACCTGCCCAATCAAAAATCCTTCAATTCTCAAAGGAGAATAGAAGAAATAATATTTTCATCTAATATTTTAATGGAATTATATGTAATGATCAATAAAGTCAGCCGAATTCTATATCTACACGTGTCCAATTCCTAGCACGAACCTAGAATCTATATTATTTTATTAATAAAATTTTTCTCAAAATATTTGGATTACAGTTGACAAACATGAAAAAATACGATATATTTCTTAAAGATAAGAAAGAAAGAGAAAGAGATAGACTAGAGAATCTATATTATTTTATTTAGAAAATTTTTCGAGATATTTGGATTACAGTTGACAAACATGAAAAAATACGATATATTTTTAAAGATAAGAAAGAAAGAGAAAGAGATAGACTAGAGAATCTAGATTATTTTTTTTAGAAAATTTTTCGAGATATTTGGATTACAGTTGACAAACATGAAAAAATAGCATATATTTTTAAAGATAAGAAAGAAAGAGAAAAAGATAGACTAGAGAATCTATATTATTTTTTTTTTAGAAAATTTTTCGAGATATTTGGATTACAGTTGACAAACATGAAAAAATAGCATATATTTTTAAAGATAAGAAAGAAAGAGAAAAAGATAGACTAGAAACGACATCTGTTATGTCAATGACATCAAAAGGATATTAAATGAATGGAACTGGGATATGGATGGAATATAATCAAAAAGATATTTTTGAGTGAATAAAACTCAAAACAGGGCGTGGCCGAGTTGGTAAGGCAACAACGAACGAGGCTTTGATCCTCGTATTCGTTATTAAGATAATGGGCTTGGATCCCAGATCTCATCAAAGTCCATTCCGATACAGATCGAGACGGCGTAAAGCAAGGAACGGGCTTTGATACCAAAGGCGGGGGTTCGAGTCCTTCCGCCCCGATACATATCCATATCGGATAGAATGGATATGTGTTTTGTAAACAACTAAAACTCAAAATGGGGCGTAGCCGAGTGGTAAGGCAACGGGTTTTGGTCCCGGTAGTCGAAGGTTCGATCCCTTTCGTCCCAGGGCATATCCATTCGTATAGAATGGATATGTCTTTTGGAAACAGCGCTCTGCTTAAGAGTTTCATATTGGATAGAATAAGAGTCTTCATTCTTTTCTGATTTTGACTGATTCGTTTCTGAATCATATCTCCGCTTTTCACAAATTTGAACTAAACCAAGTGCAAATTCCATGCAGATGTAATGGAATAGATTTGTGATCCGGGCAAGATGGGAGAACATAGATCACAATACAAGAGTTTGAATAAAAAAAATAGGGCGGACTTTTCATCATATGCTCAATCCCTTCATATTGAAGCAAGTTAGTTACTTAAAAAAACCTTAAGCCCCATATCTATTTTAATTTGGAATGATCCGTTTTTAATCGAAATGCGAAAGAACCTATCTTCCCTATCTCTTATTACCTATTATGTACCGACTGAACCAATGACTATTCATGATTCCATAATTGAATCAATTCCATGCGGGTAAAAAATTAGGGTAATGTTATGGTAAAACTTCGTTTAAAACGATGTGGTAGAAAACAACGTGCGACTTATCGAATCGTTGCAATTGATGTTCGATCCCGAAGAGACGGAAGAGATCTTCGGAAAGTGGGTTTTTATGATCCGATAAAGAAGCAAACGTATTTAAATGTTGCTGCTATTCTATATTTCCTTGAAAGGGGTGCTCAGCCTACAGACACTGTTCGGGACATTTTAAAGAAGTCGGAGGTTTTTAAGGAACTTTGCCCCAATCAAATAAAATTTTTTCAAAATTAAGGAAATAAAAGGGGGGTAGTGATTCCGATATAACTTTAGTATAAGTTTTCTATATTATGTTTATAGATTGATTGAATCAATCCGAGATCCTTTTTTTATACTTCTTATTTCTTTATTCCCCGATCTAAACTTTTTTGTATCTATATAGTGCCAATCCAACACAAGTCCTTTTTTTAATATAATTTCAATTGAATTTGTTATGTTTTTCCATTGTATTTTTTAACCTTTATATTGACAACAACGCATTGAACAAATATAATTAATCTTGATAAGCAGATCTATTTATTTCCGTCCCATAGGTTTGGTTTTTTACCTTATCCAAATAATGGGTTCGTTGGATGTGCTTTGATACAATCATTTTTGATTGAAAAAGTGAATAAAAATAACATAAGGGATGATCTCTCAATTTTGGCATTTATTTATCGTTTTTTCTTTTATCGTAAAATTTATTGTATTTTCATCTGAGTTATTCCGTTTTATATTCGTAATCGATTAGAAAATGTGTTTTTATGGTTTGATTACCTCGTCTATTCATTTATTTTTATTTTGATTGGATCGACATACTTTATTCTATCTATTTGGGTTGCTAACTCAACGGTAGAGTACTCGGCTTTTAAGTGCGACTAGGATCTTTTACACATTTGGATGAAGCGAGGGATTCATCCATACCATCGGTAAAGTTTGTAAGACCACGACTGATCCTGAAAGGGAATGAATGGAAAAAATAGCATGTCGTATCAATCAAGAGTTCTGATAATATTTGATTCTTTCCAGATCAGTACAAAATTTTGTTTAACTTATTGGAAGGGAGCAAAATGTATTCAATTTCAAGTTGGGTCGAATGAATAAATGGATAGAGCCCTGTGGCTTCAATTCAGTTAATTAAATTATAAGGAAAGAAAAAGCAACGAGCTTCCATTCTTAATTTGAATGATTACCCGATCTAATTAGACGTTAAAAATATATTAGTGCCTGATACGGGAAGGGCTTCTCCCATGAGCGGATTCTTTATTTTTTAATAAATCCTAAATATTACCATTCTCCATTCCATAATGGAGATGTATGTGTATAAGAAACAGTATATTGATAAAAAAATTTCCAAAATCAAAAGAGCGATTGGGTTGAAAAAATAAAGGATTTCTAAACATCTTGTTATCCTAGAACGAATATAAAATACTTCAATTAAATGGAAAAAGAGAGGATAGAGAATCTGTTGATAAGTTTACCTATATCCGAGGTATCTATTCGTTTCTTACTATAAGTAAATACCTTGTTTTGACTGTATCGCACTATGTATCATTTGATAACCCCCAAAATCCTCTACTTTTGGTTCAAATAGAATTTAAAATGGAGGAAGTTCAAAGCTCTTTAGAGCTCGATATATTTCAACAACACGACTTCTTATATCCACTTATCTTTCAGGAGTATATTTTTGCACTTGCTCATGATCATGGTTTAACTAGATCCATTTTGTTGAAAAATGCAGGTTATGACAATAAATTCAGCTTTCTAATTGTGAAACGTTTAATTACTCGAATGTATGACCAGAATTCTTTGATTCTTTCTCCGAATGATTCTAAACAAAATCCATTTTTGGGACGCAACAAGAATTTTTATTTTCAAATGATATCCGAGGGATTTTCGGTCATTATGGAAATTCCATTTTCTCTACGATTACTATCTTCCCTAGAAAAGCTCGAAAAGAAAGGGAAAGGGATAGTAAAATCCGATAATTTACGATCAATTCATTCAATATTTTCTTTTTTAGAGGACAAAATTTCACATCTAAATTATGTATTAGATATACTAATACCTTACCCAATCCATCTAGAAATCTTGGTTCAAGCTCTTCGCTACTGGCTAAAAGATGCTTCGTCTTTGCATTTATTACGATTCTTTCTCCACGAGTTTCATAATTGGAATAGTCTTATTACTTCAAAGAAAGCCAGTCCTTCTTTTTCAGAAAGAAATCAAAGATTGTTCTTCTTCCTATATAATTCTCATGTATGTGAATACGAATCCGTCTTTGTCTTTCTCCGTAACCAATCTTCTCATTTACGATCAACATCTTCTAGAGCCCTTCTTGAACGAATATATTTCTATGGAAAAATAGAGCATCTTGTAGAAGTCTTGGCCAGGGCTTTTCAAGCCAATGTATGGGTGTTCAAGGATTCTTTCATGCATTATGTTAGGTATCAAGGAAAAGCAATTCTCGCTTCAAAAGGTACGTCTCTTTTGATGAATAAATGGAAATATTACTTTGTAAATTTATGGCAATGTTATTTTTCCCTGTGGTCTCAACCAATAAGGATACATATAAATCAATTATCCAATCATTCCCTTGACTTTCTGGGTTATTTTTCAAGTGTGCGGCGAAAGACTTCAACGGTACGCAATCAAATGTTAGAAAATTCATTTATAATCGAGAATGCTATTAATAAGTTTGATACTATTGTTCCAATTAATCCCCTGATTGGATCATTGGCTAAAGCCAAATTTTGTAATATAGTAGGGCAGCCTATTAGTAAGGCGGTTTGGGTCGATTTATCAGATTCTGCTATTATTGACCGATTCGGGCGTATATCCAGAAATCTTTCTCATTATCATAGCGGATCCTCAAAAAAAAA